TAAATTATTTTTATTATAAAAAAATATAAAAAATGGTTTAATTTTAAAAATACTTAATATATATATATATATACATATATATATATATTAAATATTTAATTAATTTATATATATATATATATATTAAATATTTAATTAATTAATTTATTTATTTATATATATTATTTTTAATGTATTATATATTATTTTTATAATATATTTTTATTTAAAAGAATTATAATTGGTTTTTAATTAAATTAATTTTTAAAATAATATTAATATAAAAGAAATAGAAAAAATTTTAAAAATTTATTAATGTCTAATAAATATTTAATATATAAAAAAAAAAAAAAAAAATCTATATAAAATATAATTATAATAGATAAAATTTTTATGTTTTTCGTAATTTATTATAAATTTATTTTACATATAAATTTTAGTGTTAAATTTTAATTATTTTAATAATAATTAATTAATTAATTATAGTAATTAAAATTAAAAATTTAAGAAATTAAGATTTAGTAATATAAAAATTAATAACTAATTTTGTGCCAGCAGTTGCGGTTAAACAAAAATTAAATTAAATTATTTCAGTATATAATAAATATATTATTTTTAAATTAAATATTAAATTATTAAGTGAAATTTTAATTTAATTAAAATTTATATAATATTTATGATTTAATAAATTTTAATATAAACTAGGATTAGATACCCTATTATTAAAAATTTAAATTTAAATACTAAAATAGTAAATAATTTATATTGAAACTTAAATAATATGGCGGTATTTTAGTTCATTTAGAGGAATCTGTCTAATAATTGATAATCCACGAATAAATTTACTTAATTTAAAATTTTGTATATCATTGTAAAAAAAATATTTTTATATAAAAATAATATTTAAAAATTTGTATGAAAAATTAATTCAGATCAAGATGCAGAGTATAATTAAGATTAAGATGGATTACAATAAATATATTTAAATGAATAAGATTTTGAAATTATAATTGAAGGTGGATTTAAATGTAATTTTAATTAGTTTATTAAAATGATTTATAATTGAAATATGTACATATTGCCCGTCACTTTCATTTAAAAATTGAAATAAGTCGTAACAAAGTAGAGGTACTGGAAAGTGTTTCTAGAATGACAAATTAGAGCTTGATAAAAAGTATTTCATTTACATTGAAAAGAAATTAAAATATTTAATTAATTTGAGGGGGTAAATTAATAAAATAAGATTAATAAAAAAATTTTTAATATTGGGGGATATTAAAGTATTTTTTAAAGAAAAAATAAAAAATTTTATAGTGAATTAATATTGTAAAAGAAATTTGAAATAAAAATGAAAATTAATTAGTTGAAAAGTAAATTTAATTTGTTGTATCTTGTGTATCAGAGTTTATTTAAAAATATTTAATATATAATAAAATCTCGAATTTAAAAGAGTTAATTAATTATGAAAGTTAATGTTGAATAATTATTTTTAATAATTAATTAGAAATGAAATGTTAATCGTTTTTAAATATATCTAGTTTTTTTAGAAAAGAATTTAATTTTAAATTTAAAAAATTTTATGTTTAATTAATTAAATATTAGATTTTAAAATTAAATATTTTAAGGGATAAGCTTTAATTTAAATATTTATAATAATAATAATTTATTAATAAAATTTTTAAAATTTATATTGTTTAAAAATTATAGTTTATTAAAAAAAATTTTATAAATAATAAAATTTAATAAGTTTATTTAATTTTTTATAAAAAAATATTTTTTAATAAAATAAAAATAGAAATAATGATAAAATTAGTATATTAAATAAAAAAAAATTAAAATTAAATTTAAATTAATTTAAAGGAATTCGGCAAAAATTTATATTCACTTGTTTATCAAAAACATGTCTTTTTGATAATAATTTAAAGTCTAGTCTGCCCACTGATTTAAAAATTAAAGGGCTGCAGTATATTGACTGTACAAAGGTAGCATAATCATTAGTCTTTTAATTGAAGACTTGTATGAAAGATTTGATGAAATATAAACTGTCTCTAAATTATTTATAAAAATTAATTTTTTAGTTAAAAAGCTAAAATTTATTTAAAAGACGAGAAGACCCTATAGAGTTTTATAATAATATTAATTATAATTAAATATAAAATTATAAATTAAAATTAATATTATTATTTTATTGGGGTGATAGAAAAATTAAATAAACTTTTTTTAAATAAAATAACATAGATAAGTGAATATTTGATCCATTTTTTATGATTAAAAGAAAAAATTACCTTAGGGATAACAGCGTAATTTTTTTTTTTAGTACAAATAAAAAAAAAAGGTTGCGACCTCGATGTTGGATTAAAATAAAAATTAAATGCAAAAGTTTAAAGTTTTGATCTGTTCGATCATTAAAATCTTACATGATCTGAGTTCAAACCGGTGTAAGCCAGGTTGGTTTCTATCTTTAAAAAATTTAAATATTTTAGTACGAAAGGATCAAATATTTTAAATAATTTAAAATTAATGAATATTATTAAAAGATTATTACTATTTTGGCAGATAAATGTAATGATTTTAGAAGTCATGAATATATATAATAATTATATAGATAGTAATGATAATAATAGATATAATGAATTCTATAATTGGGGGATTAATTTTAATTATTGGGGTTTTAATTGGTGTAGCTTTTTTAACTTTATTAGAGCGAAAAGTTTTAGGTTATATTCAACTTCGAAAAGGTCCAAATAAAATAGGATTTATGGGAATATTACAGCCTTTTTCAGATGCCATTAAATTATTTACTAAAGAACAAGTTTATTTAAATTATTCAAATTATTTTTCTTATTATTTTTCTCCTATTATTAGATTTATCTTATCTTTAATAGTTTGAATAATAATTCCTTATATATTTAATATAATTATATTTAATTTAGGATTACTATTTTTTTTATGTTGTACTAGAATAGGGGTATATACACTTTTAATTGCAGGTTGATCTTCTAATAGAAATTATTCTTTATTAGGGGGATTACGTGCAGTTGCTCAAACTATTTCTTATGAGGTAAGATTATCATTAATTTTAATATCTAGAATTATTATAGTTATAGATTTTAATTTAATGAAGTATAATGAATATCAATATTTAATTTGATTTTTATTTTTAATATTACCTTTAAGATTATGTTTTTTTTCTTCTTTATTAGCTGAAACAAATCGAACTCCTTTTGATTTTGCTGAGGGAGAAAGAGAGCTAGTATCTGGGTTTAATATTGAATATAGAAGTGGTGGATTTGCATTAATTTTTTTAGCTGAGTATTCTAGAATTTTATTTATAAGTATATTATTTGTTATTATTTATATAGGAGGTTATGATTTAAATTTAATTTTTTATTTAAAAATAGTTTTTATATCTTTTTTTTTTATTTGAGTTCGAGGCACATTACCACGTTATCGATATGATAAATTAATATATTTATGTTGAAAAAGTTATTTACCTATTTCTTTAAATTATTTATTATTTTTTATAGGCTTAAAAATAATTTTTAATTATAAAATAAATTTAGTATAAATTAATAGAATATTTATTCTTTCTTAAGTTTTCAAAACAAATGCTTATACAAGCTCATTAATTATTAATTAAAAATTAATTTATCTCAAAATTTATTTAGAATTGGATTAATAATAAAATAAGAGAAATAAATTACTGTTAATAATTGTCCTGTAAAAATATATGGGGATTCTACTGGTCGAGCTCCAATTCAAGTTAATAAAATAATAGTTGTAATTATAGATCAAAATAAAATTTGGTTTAGAGGATAAAATTGAATACCTTGAATTTTTTTATTAAATGTAAAAGGTAAAATAATTAAAATTAAAATTGATATTACTAAAGCAATAACACCTCCTAATTTATTTGGAATAGATCGTAAAATAGCATAGGCGAATAAAAAATATCATTCAGGTTGAATATGAATTGGGGTAACTAAAGGATTAGCAGGAATAAAATTATCAGGATCTCCTAATAAGTAAGGGTTAGTTAAGGTTAATAAAATTAAAATGAAAATTAAAATGATAAAACCAATTAAATCTTTAAAAGTAAAAAATGGATGAAATGGAATTTTATCTAGATTTCTATTAATTCCTAAAGGATTATTAGAACCTGTTTGATGTAAAAATAATAAATGAATTATAGTTAATATTAAAATAATAAATGGGAATAAAAAGTGAAAGGTATAAAATCGGGTTAATGTTGCATTATCAACTGCAAATCCTCCTCAAATTCAATTTACTAATATTGTTCCTAAATATGGAATTGCTGATAATAAATTAGTAATTACTGTAGCTCCTCAAAAGGATATTTGACCTCAAGGTAAAACATATCCTATAAAAGCTGTAGCTATTAATAAAAATAAAATAATAACTCCAATTATTCAAGTAAATTTTAGATTAAAGGATTCATAGTAAATTCCTCGCCCAATATGAAGATAGATACAAATAAAAAAAAAAGATGCTCCATTTGCATGTAAAGTTCGAATTAATCAACCATAGTTAACATTTCGACAAATATAATTTACTCTAAAAAATGCTAGATCAATATTAGCTCTATAATATATAGTTAAAAATAATCCTGTGATAATTTGAATTATTAAACATAAAGCTAATAATGAACCAAAATTTCATCATATAGAAATATTTGAAGGAGAAGGTAAATCAATTAATGATCCATTAATAATTTTAATAACTGGGTGAGTTTTACGAATAGATTTATATAAATTTATCATTAGTTTTAATTAAGAATTAGATCGTAAAGGACCAAAAAAAATATTAGTAATTTTAACTACTGCAATAAGTGTGATAAATAAATAAATAATTATTATTATTATTATTAAATAAGTTTGTTCATTATATAATTTTATTAAGTTAAAATTATATTCATTATTTATGAATAATATTATTGAGTTAAAAAAATTTATTATTTCATCATTAAAATAAAAATTTATAAAATTTAAATTATTTTTGAAATATAGTCTAATAATAATAATATAAAAAATAGTTAAAAAAACTAATATTTTATTAAAAATTGAAATTTTAAATAATTCATTAGAAGCAATACTTGAAACATAAATGAATAATACTAATAATCCTCCTAGGAAAATTAAAAATAAAATATAAGAAAATCAATAAGTATTAATTAATATCCCTGATAATAAACAAGTTAATAATGTTTGAATAAGAATTAATAACCCCATTGAAAGAGGATGATTAACAAAAAATATAAAAAAAGAAATAAAAATTAATAAAGAAGATAATAATATTTTTAAAATCCAAAGAATAGTTTAATAAAAATAATAATTTTGGAGATTATTGATAAAGATAATCTTTTTCTTTGAAGTTTTTAAAGAAAAATCTTATTTTTGATTTACAAGACCAAAGTTTTTTTTAAACTATAAAAACAAATGATAAATATAGGATTAGTAATAATTATTATATTTTTGTTAGGTAATATAATTTTTGTTTCTAAACATAAACATTTATTAATTACTTTAATAAGTTTAGAATTTATTGTTTTAAGTATTTTTTTTTTAATGATGTTATATTTAATAATAATTAATTATAATATATATATATTAATAGTATTTTTAGTATTTTCTGTTTGTGAAGGTGCTTTAGGTTTATCTATCTTAGTTTCAATAATTCGAACTCATGGAAATGATTATTTTCAAAGATTTAATTTAATTTAAAAAAAAAATGATAAAATTTTTTTTTATAATATTATTTATAATTCCTTTATGTTTAAAGAAGAATATATTTTGAATGGTTCAATTTATATTTATATTAATAATAGTTATATTTATAAATATAACTATTATAATTGAAAATTTTTGTAATTTAAGATATATATTAGGTTGTGATATAATTTCATATGGATTAATTTTATTAAGAATTTGAATTACTTTTTTAATAATTATAGCTAGTGAAAGATTAAATAAAAATAAATTTTATAATAATTTTTTTTTATTTAATATTATTTTATTAATAATTATATTATATTTAACTTTTAGTGTAATAAATTTATTTTTATTTTATTTTTTTTTTGAAAGTAGATTAATTCCTACTTTAATATTAATTATTGGGTGGGGGTATCAACCTGAACGAATTCAAGCAGGTATATATCTTTTATTTTATACTTTATTTGCTTCTCTACCTTTATTAATAGGAATTTTTTTTATTTACAAAGAAATAAATTATATAATAATGTATATATTAAAATTTTATGATTATAATTTATTTTTATTATATCTGTGTTTAATTATAGCTTTTTTAGTAAAAATACCAATATATTTTGTTCATTTATGATTACCAAAAGCTCATGTTGAAGCCCCAATTTCTGGTTCAATAATTTTAGCAGCTATTATGCTAAAATTAGGGGGTTATGGTCTTTTACGAATTATAATTATTTTACAGAAAATTAATATAAGAATAGGATTTATTTGAGTTGTAATTAGATTAATAGGAGGATTTTATATTAGTTTAAAATGTTTTTGTCAAATTGATATAAAATCATTAATTGCATATTCATCAGTAGCACATATAAGAATAGTTATTGGAGGTATTATAACTATAAATTATTGAGGTTATTTAGGTTCTTATATTTTAATAATTGGTCATGGATTGTGTTCATCAGGAATATTTTGTTTATCTAATATTAATTATGAGCGGTTAAATAGACGAAGATTATTTTTAAATAAGGGAATAATAAATTTTATACCTTCAATAAGTTTATGATGATTTTTATTAATATCTTCTAATATGGCAGCTCCTCCTTCTTTAAATTTAATAGGAGAAATTAGTTTAATTAACAGATTAGTTAGATGATCCTGATTAAGAATAATTATATTAATAGGAATTTCTTTTTTTAGCGCTGGATATAGCTTATATTTATATTCTTATACACAACATGGAAAATATAATATAGGAATTTATAGATTTTATAGAGGGACATCTCGAGAATATTTAATATTAATATTACATTGATTGCCTTTAAATATTTTAATTTTAAAAATTGATTATAGTATAATTTGATTTTACTTAAATAATTTAAAAAAAATATTGATTTGTGGAGTCAAAAATATGAGAATTAATCATTTTAAGTTATTAAAAATTATTCTTTATGCTTTATTAGATTTTTTTTTTTATTTTTTTTTATATTAATTAATTTTTTTATGATAATTTATTTTATTATAAATAATATAGTTTTATTTTTAGAGTGAGAAATTATTTCTTTTAACTCAATAAGAATTATTATATCTATTTTATTAGATTGAATATCTTTATTATTTATAATATTTGTTTCTTTAATTTCATCATCTGTTATTTATTATAGAAAAAGATATATAAAATCAGAGTTGAATTTAAATCGTTTTATTTATTTAGTATTATTATTTGTATTTTCTATAATCTTATTGATTATTAGTCCTAATATAATTAGAATTTTATTAGGTTGAGATGGATTAGGTTTAGTTTCTTATTGTTTAGTAATTTATTACCAAAATATTAAGTCTTATAATGCTGGGATATTAACTGCTTTATCGAATCGGATTGGGGATGTAATAATTTTAATATTAATTGTATGAATAATAAATTATGGGAGATGAAATTATATTTATTATTTAAATTTTATAAATAGAGATTTTTCTATAAAGATTATTAGTTTATTGGTAATTATTGCTGCAATAACGAAAAGAGCTCAAATTCCTTTTAGTTCTTGATTACCTGCTGCTATGGCAGCTTCAACTCCAGTTTCAGCTTTAGTTCATTCATCAACATTAGTTACTGCGGGAGTTTATTTATTGATTCGATTTAATAATTTATTGATTGATATATTTTTTTTTAAATTTTTATTATTAATTTCTGGTTTAACAATAATAATAGCTGGTATTAGAGCTAATTATGAGTTTGATTTAAAAAAAATTATTGCTTTATCTACTTTAAGACAGTTAGGGCTTATGATGAGAATTTTAAGTATAGGTTTTTATGATTTAGCTTTTTTTCATTTATTAACTCATGCTATATTTAAAGCTTTATTATTTATATGTGCAGGTATAATTATTCATATAATAAATGATAATCAAGATATTCGATTAATAGGAGGAATTAGATTTTATATTCCTATAACTTCTTTATGTATAAATATTTCTAATTTAGCTTTATGTGGAATTCCATTTTTAGCTGGATTTTATTCAAAGGATTTAATTTTAGAAATAGTTAGAATAAGAAATTTAAATTTATTAGTTTTTTATTTATATTATTTTTCAACTGGATTAACTATATTTTATACAATTCGTTTATTAATATATTTAATAGTTAATGATTTTAATTTGTTATCAATTTATAATTTATATGATGAAGATTATGTAATACTTAAAAGAATAATAATTTTATTATTTATAAGTTTAATTTCTGGAAGTTTATTAAGATGAATAATTTTTTATTATCCTTATATAATTTATTTGCCTTTTTCAATAAAAATAATAGTAATTTATGTAAGTTTTATTGGAATAATTATAGGATATTTAATTAGAAATATAAAAATTTATTCTTTAAATAAGTTTTTATATTTTTATAATTTAAGTTTTTTTTTTACTATAATATGATTTATACCTAGTTTATCTACATATGGATTAAATTATTATTTTTTAAAGTTTGGTCAAAGTTTATATAAAAATATTGATATAGGGTGAAGAGAAATTTATAGAGGTCAAGGTTTATATAAAGTTATTAAAAATTATTCTTTAATTAATTATATTTATCAAATAAATAATTTTAAAATTTATTTATTTAGATTTGTTTTATGGGTAATAATTTTTATTTTAATAATTTTTATAATTTAATTTAAATAGCTTAAAATTGAGAGTATAATATTGAAGATATTAGGGTGATTTATTAATCTTTAAATATTTATAAAAAAATTTTTTTATTTTTACAATGAAAATGTAATGTTTTAAATAAACTATATAAATTAGAAATATTAATGATTATAAATCACTATCAATTAAGTTAGCAGCTTAATTATTATATATTTCTAATTGGAATATTATATTCAATTTTATCATTAACAGTGATATACCTCTAATTTGGTTTCAATTAATAAATAAGGAGTTATTTAAACTCTATCTTTTAAGTCGAAATTAAATGCAAATTTGCTTCTTATTTAAGAAAAATTGAATTTCAATATTTTTGAATGCAAATCAAATGTTTTTTTTTAACTATAATCCTAATAAAATTAATTCAATTTAATATATTTTGATTTCACTCATGATAAAGTCCAATTAGTAGTATAAAAATAAAAAAAAATCTAATTTTAAATCAAATGAAGAAATTTACTAATATAAAATTAGGAATTATAGGAAAAATTAATGCAATTTCTACATCAAAAATTAAAAAAATTATTGTAATAAGAAAAAAATGTAAAGAAAATGGAATTCGAGCAATTGATTTAGGGTCAAATCCACATTCAAATGGTGAACATTTTTCTCGATCTAAAAATGATTTTTTTGAAATAAGAAAAGAAATTATTATTAAAATATTGGCAATAAAAATTATAATTAAAGATAATATTAACATTATAAGAATTATTTATATTAAAATCATTAAACTTTTTGATTGGAAGTCAAATATACTAAATATATTATATAAATAATTAATTTCCTCATCAATAAATTGAAATGTAAAGGAAAAGTCAAACTACGTTTACGAAATGTCAATATCATGCTGCTGCTTCAAATCCAAAATGATGAGTTCTAGAAAAATGATTATTAATATGACGAATAAAACATGTTAATAAAAAGATTGTTCCAATAATGACATGTAAGCCATGGAATCCTGTAGCTATAAAGAAAGTAGCCCCATAAATTCTATCAGCAATAGAAAAAGGTGCTTTTAAATATTCATAAGCTTGTAAAATAGTAAAATAAATTCCCAATAAAATAGTTAAGAATAAACTTTGTGATGTTTGAGTAAAATTATTTTCTATAATAGCATGGTGAGCTCATGTCACTGTAATACCTGATGTAATAAGAATAATAGTATTAAGTAATGGAATTTGAAAAGGATTAAATGGAATAATTTTACTAGGAGGTCATATAGCTCCAATTTCAATATTAGGGGATAATCTACTATGAAAAAAAGCTCAGAAAAAAGAGATAAAAAAAAAAATTTCTGAAATAATAAATAAAATTATTCCTCATCGGAGACCTTTTGATACAAGGATTGTGTGTTTACCTTGAAAAGTTCCTTCTCGACAAATATCTCGTCATCATTGATATATTGTTATTAATACAATAATATAACCTAAAATTAAAAGGTTTATATTAAAATTATGAAATCATTTTACTAAGCCTGTAACTAAAGTTATTACACCAATAGCTCCTGTTAAAGGTCAAGGTCTATAATCAACTAAATGATATGGATGATTATGATTAAGTGTCATTAATTTACTTCACTAGAATAAAGAGTTCTTAAAATAGAAATAACATAAGATTGAATAATAGCTACAGCAGATTCTAAGATTAATAATAAGATTTGAATTAAAATTAAAAATATTAATAAATAATTAGGTATATTTGTACCTGTATTTCTTAAAAGTGTTAATAATAAATGTCCTGCAATTATATTTGCTGTTAATCGTACGGCTAAAGTTCCGGGACGAATAATATTTCTAATAGTTTCAATTAAAACTATAAAAGGTATTAAAATTGTTGGCGTTCCTTGAGGAATTATATGAATAAATATATGTTGAGTATTATTGATTCATCCATAAATTATAAATCTTAATCATAATGATAATGAAATTGATAAGGTAATATTTAAGTGACTAGTACTTGTAAAAATATAGGGGAATAAACCTAGAAAATTATTAAATAAAATAAAAAAAAATAGGGAAATAAAAATAAAAGTTGATCCATTAAATCTTTTGGGTCCTAATAAAGTTTTAAATTCATTATGTAATTTATTAGAAATGAAATTTCATAAAATAAAATGACGATTAGGAATGAATCAAAATGATAATGGGATAAATATAATTCCAATAAATGTTCTAATTCAATTTAATGGTATATTAAGTAAATTAGTTGAGGGATCAAAAATAGAAAATAAGTTATTTATCATTTTCAAAAAATATTATTATTTTTATAATAAGAGGATTTTTTTATTAATTTATTATTTTTATAATTAAAAATATAATAATTTATAATATTAAAAATAATAAAAATTGTAATAAAAAAAATTAATGAAAAAATTCAATTAATAGGTATTATTTGTGGAATAAAAGAATATTACAATAGTAATAATTTAAATTTGACATATTTATGTTATATTTTAACTAATTCTTTTCATTAGAAGTAATTGCTAATTTACTATAAAATGGTTTAAGAGACCAGTACTTGCTTTCAGTCATCTAATGAATAATTATTAATTCAATTAATAAAGTTTTTAATTGAAATTCTTTCAATTACAATAGGTATAAAACTATGATTTGCTCCACAAATTTCTGAACATTGTCCATAATAAATTCCTGGACGATTAATAAAAAAACTTGTTTGATTTAATCGTCCAGGGTTTGCATCAACTTTTACTCCTAAAGAAGGAATTGTTCAAGAATGAATTACATCAGTTGCTGTAACTAAAATACGAATTTGATTATTTATTGGCAAAATAATACGATTATCGACATCTAAAAGTCGAAAATTAGATAAATTTTCATTTGATTGAATTATATAAGAATCAAATTCAACATTATTAAAATCTGAGTATTCATAACTTCAATATCATTGATGGCCAATTGACTTTAATGTAATTAATGGGTTATTAAGTTCATCTAAAAGATAGAGTAATCGTAAAGAAGGAAGAGCAATGAAAATTAAAGTAATAGCTGGTAAAATAGTTCAAATTAATTCAATTATTTGTTCTTCTAATAAAAATCGATTAATATATTTATTAAAAAATAAATTAATTATTAAATAAGAAACTAAAATTGTAATTATAATTAAAATAATTAATGTATGATCATGAAAAAAAATAATTTGTTCTATTAAAGGTGAGGTTCTATTTTGATAGTTAAAATTAGATCAAGTTGCCATTTCTAAAAAAAGGATATACCTTTATAAATGGGGTTTAAATCCATTACATATAATCTGTCATATTAGAAATTACTTAAAATAGGTAATTCATTATAAGAATGTTCAGCAGGAGGTAAATTTTGATATCATTCGATAGATGAAGGCATATTTAAAGAAAATAAAATAATTCGTTGATTAATTATTGATTCTCAAATAATAATAATAATTATAATTATTGCAATTAAAGAAATATAAGATCCAAAAGAAGAAATAATANTTCAAGAAACAAAACTATCTGGGTAATCGGAATATCGTCGTGGTATCCCAGCTAATCCTAAAAAATGTTGAGGAAAAAAAGTTAAATTTACTCCAATAAATATAATAATAAATTGAATTTTTAATAAATAAGGATTTATTATTAATCCTGTAAATAATGGGTATCAATGAATAAATCCCCCTAAAATAGCAAATACGGCTCCTATAGATAAAACATAATGAAAGTGAGCTACTACATAATAAGTATCATGAAGTGTAATATCAATTGAAGAATTAGCTAATACTACTCCTGTTAATCCTCCTACTGTAAATAAAAAAATAAATCCTAAACTTCATAATATAGAAGGACTATAATTGATTTGAGTACCATGAAGAGTTGCTAATCAACTAAAAATTTTAATTCCTGTTGGCACAGCAATAATTATTGTTGCTGAAGTAAAATAAGCTCGAGTATCAATATCTATTCCAACTGTAAATATATGATGAGCTCATACAATAAATCCTAATAATCCAATAGCTATTATAGCATAAATTATTCCTAAACATCCAAAAGTTTCTTTTTTTCCTCTTTCTTGTGAAATAATATGAGAAATTATCCCAAATCCTGGTAAAATTAAAATGTAAACTTCTGGATGTCCAAAAAATCAAAATAAATGTTGATATAAGATAGGATCTCCACCTCCTGCAGGATCAAAAAAAGAGGTATTTAAATTACGATCAGTTAAAAGTATTGTAATAGCTCCTGCTAAAACTGGTAAAGAAAGTAATAATAATAAAGCTGTAATACCTACAGCTCATACAAATAATGGTATTTGATCAAAAGATATATTATTAATTCGTATATTAATAATTGTAGTAATAAAATTAATTGCTCCTAAAATTGAAGAAATACCAGCTAAATGTAAAGAGAAAATTGCTAAATCTACAGATGATCCGCTATGAGCAATATTGGAAGAAAGTGGGGGATATACTGTTCATCCTGTTCCTGCTCCATTTTCTACAATTCTACTAGAAATAAGTAAAATTAAAGATGGAGGTAAAAGTCAAAATCTTATATTATTTATTCGTGGAAAAGCTATATCTGGTGCTCCTAATATTAATGGTACTAATCAATTTCCAAATCCTCCAATTATAATTGGTATAACTATAAAAAAAATTATAATAAAAGCATGAGCTGTTACAATAGTATTATAAATTTGGTCATCCCCAATAAGTGAACCAGGATTTCCTAATTCAGTACGAATTAATAAACTAAGTGAAGTTCCTACTATTCCTGCTCAAATTCCAAAAATAAAATATAAAGTTCCAATATCTTTATGATTTGTTGAAAAAAGTCATTTTCGCAATTTAAATAAAATGGCTGAGACATAAGCGATAAATTGTAAATTTATTAACGAGAAAATTTCTCTTTTATTAGTCTTATATTCAAATATGATTTAAAATTGCAAATTTTAAGGTGTAAATATTTACTAAGGCTTAAAGAATTATTCTTTATAAATAATTTTGAAGACTATTAGTTTAATATTAACTTAAAACCTTAAAAAAAAAAAAAAGTTATAATAATTATTCCTAATAAAGAAATTAAATTAAAAAAATGAATTATAATTAAGAAATTATTTTTAATAAATATTTTAAATCATTTTAATTTTAAAATAGAAAATATAAAAGAAGAATAAATAATTCGAATATAAACAAATAAAATAATTAATCTTGATATAATAAAAATAAATGAAATAATATATAAATTATTATAAATTATATAATTAATAATTAATCATTTTGGGAAAAATCCTAAAAATGGAGGTAATCCTCCTATAGATAAAAAATTAATTATAATTGAAAATTTAATTAAAAAATTATAATTGAAATTAAATAGTTGATTAATATAAAAAATATTAGTAATATAAAATAAAAAACATATAATAAATAAAAAAATTGAATAAAAAATAAAGTAAGTTAATCATAAATTTTCTCTAATTAATAATGCTGAAATTATTCAGCCTAAATTATTAATTGAAGAAAAAGCTAATAATTTTCGCAAAGAAGTTTGGTTAAAACTTCCAATAGTTCCAATTAATGTATTAAAAATTATAACTAAAAATAAATAATTATAATTTAAATAATAAGATAATAAAATTATAGGTGAGATTTTTTGTCAAGTTATTAAAATAAAACAATTAAATCAAGATAATCCTTCTATATTATTTGGGAATCAAAAATGAAAGGGAACTGATCCTATTTTTATTAATATTGAAGAATTAATAATAATTGAAAAAAAATTATCTAAAAAAAAATTTTTAAATAAAAATAATTTTAATAAAATTGAAAAAATAAAATTAATTGAAGCAATTGATTGAGTAAGAAAATATTTTAAAGAAGCTTCTGAATTAAGTAAATTATTGGGGGTTGATATTAGGGGGATAAATCTTAATAAGTTAATTTCTAAACCAATTCAACATCCTAATCAAGAATTTGAAGAAATAGAAATTAATGTTCTAAAAAATAAAATAAATATAAAAAATATTTTATTTGAATTAATTATAAATAAAATTAAAAATAAGAATAAAATATTCTTTCATGAAAATTTTTCATATTATAAAAATTATATTTTAGTGTAAGATGCACAATAATTTTTGAAATTATTAGATATAGTTTAATTCTATAAAATATAATAAAGGTAAAAAATTACATAATTTATTCTATCAGAATAATCCTTTTATCAGGCACTTTATTTTTAAAAAAAAGGGATTTCCTTTATATTTGGGGTATGAACCCAAAAGCTTTATTTAGCTTATTTTTAA